TCAAAAATACAGCCATTTGTGGGTTCAATGCGAAAATTGTTATGGATTAAATTATAAGAAATTGTTTAAATCAAAAATGAATCTTTGTGAACAATGTGGATATCATTTGAAAATGAGTAGTTCAGATAGAATCGAACTTTCGATCGATCCGGGTACTTGGGAGCCTATGGATGAAGACATGGTCTCTCTGGATCCCATTGAATTTCATTCGGAGGAGGAACCTTATAAAAATCGTATCGATTCTTATCAAAGAAAGACAGGATTAACCGAGGCTGTTCAAACAGGTATAGGGCAACTAGACGGTATTAATGTAGCAATTGCGGTTATGGATTTTCAGTTTATGGGGGGTAGTATGGGATCCGTAGTCGGGGAGAAAATTACCCGTTTGATTGAATACGCTACTAAAGAATTTCTACCTCTTATTATAGTGTGTGCTTCCGGAGGGGCACGCATGCAAGAAGGAAGTTTGAGCTTGATGCAAATGGCTAAAATATCTTCTGCTTTATATGATTATCAATCAAATAAAAAGTTATTCTATGTACCAATCCTTACATCTCCTACTACCGGTGGGGTGACAGCCAGTTTTGGTATGTTGGGGGATATCATTATTGCTGAACCCAATGCTTACATTGCCTTTGCGGGTAAAAGAGTAATTGAACAAACATTGAACAAAACAGTACCCGACGGGTCACAAGCGGCTGAGTATTTATTCCAGAAGGGCTTATTCGATCTAATCGTACCACGTAATACTTTAAAAAGCGTTCTGAGTGAGTTATTTCAACTCCACACTTTCTTTCCTTTGAATCAAAATGAAAACATTCAATTCAATTATTTTGAGCAAACAAACAATTAGTTTATCGGAATCCAAGTCAAAATTAGACGAATGGGGTTTTCTTTGTTGACATAAGATCTAATTGTATAAAGAATCCAAAGTCGCAGAAAATAGAAAATACGCCCCCTTTTATAGATTCCTGATTATTGATCAAGAAGCCTCTATTAACAAGATAAAAGATGAAATTCTTATTTTCGTAAAATAAAATTAGACAAAGGCAAATAAAAAAATATCTTCTTCTCGTCATATATAATGAAAAGCTATAAAATATAGAATTTTTTATCTTTCTATATATTATGATAATCCTATTTTGACTAAGAATCCCTGCTGGAAGGGATTCTAACATTCAATATAAAACATTCAATATAAATAGAATTAGAATCTAATTTATTTTTAATAAATTTTTTGCTTCATAAATGAAATTCGAAGACAAAAGCAAAAAATGAATAAAAGAAGATCTCATCCATATCCTTTCAAATCCTTCATGTAGAAAGATAAAAAACTACATTATATACTCACTTAGATAGATACTTATATCTATTTAAGTAATAATTATTCCAATTTAGAATATCAAATTATAATAAGTAAGATATCCTTATATATAATAAGATATAGATATATATATAATAAGATATCTTTATATTATAAATAAAAAATAGAAAATAATAAATATAAAATCTAAATAATAATAACAGGTACAAATAGTAAATCGAGGTACCCATTCTATGACAACACTGAACTTTCCCTCTGTTTTGGTCCCTTTAGTAGGCCTAGTATTTCCGGCAATCGCAATGGCTTCTTTATTTCTTCATGTTCAAAAAAACAAGATTGTTTAGAGCCGATGGCACAAAATCTCATCGATTTTTTTTTCAATTGACGTTTGTATCATAACACAGATATCTATTTAGCAAAATATGGTATAGTATAAGAGGCTTCCGCCGAAAAATTCTTATGTCTCCAGAAAATGCTATATTCTAGCTATTTTCAAATAGACCCGAATCGGCGGATGGCTGAACTGTAAAGTTGGTCTATCTATATGTATGTGGCTATCTTTAGTGAGATCATACGAAGGGTATGTTATTAGTTTAGATCTAACTAATTTAATGAATTACTCCTAAAGGTTGACATCAAACTAGTGCTAGTTGATGCGAGTTACTTCGGAAACAAACGGACTAAAAATTCATTTGAGGTATTCTCTCAATTCCAAAAAAACAAGGGGATCAAGTATGAGTTGTCGATCAGAACAGATATGGATAGAACCTATAAGGGGGGCTCGAAAAACAAGTAATTTCTGCTGGGCTATTATCCTTTTTTTAGGTTCATTAGGATTCTTGTTGGTTGGAACCTCGAGTTATCTTGGTAGAAATTTGATATCTTTATTTCCGTCTCAGCAAATCGTTTTTTTTTCACAAGGAATTGTGATGTCTTTCTATGGGATCGCAGGTCTTTTTATTAGCTCCTATTTGTGGTGCACAATTTCGTGGAATGTAGGTAGTGGTTATGATCGATTTGATATAAAAGACGGAATAGTGTGTATCTTTCGTTGGGGATTTCCTGGAAAAAATCGCAGGATCTTCCTCCGATTTCTTATAAAAGATATTCAATCCGTCAGAATAGAAGTTAAAGAGGGTATTTATGCTCGGCGTGTACTTTATATGGATATCAGAGGCCAGGGAGCCATTCCATTGACTCGTACTGATGAGAATTTTACTCCACGGGAAATGGAACAAAAAGCTGCGGAATTGGCCTATTTCTTGCGTGTACCAATTGAAGTATTTTAAGAAATGAGCCGAGAAAGAAATGCTTTCTCAGCAGGAGGGAAAAAACGCAAGAATCCTCTTTTTCTAGAACATAACTTAATTGAAGTTTCTTCAGAACATTCATTCGAGTCAAAGCAGACATATATGGAACAAGTATAAAAAATATGGAACAAGTATAAAAAAGACTCTTTTGGGGATCTTTTATATGTATCGAAATATAAATAACTCAATTCAATAAAAAAAGAATAAACAAATCAAAATATCTCATAATCAACCATTTCGAAATAAGGAACCCCCCCTTTTTTTTACTTGTTGGAATTGAGACTTTAGATTCAGATAGATCATATCTTGTAATTTTTTCAGCGCTTCTTTTTGTGCTCCTTAATGACCAAAAAATTGGATCTCTTATAATGATAACTAGCCAATTTCTGTCGTTTTTTGCTACTCATTTTTCACAATATTCTTCATAAAATTCCCTCAATTATTCTATCTTTGACTACTCATAGTCAGTTAAATTTTTTGAAATATTAGATATTTTTATATAATGATAGAAAAGGAGTTCTTTCGTTTCAAAATCTGAATAATATTTCATTATTTAAGTTTTCGGGGCTTTCATCGAAAGGAGATATGTGCTTCGAATTTTACTATAGGGAAACAATCTTTTTTGATTCTTTATTCATTCGAATTTTTCGTCTATTTCTGTATTTTTTTTTTCTAGAATCAAGGCTAACCACGAGATAACAAATAAAAAAAAAGTGAATAGATTCATAGGTTCGATAACTTGTAATAAAACTGATGCGTGATAGAAAGATTAGGTTACATAGAGTCGACGAATGAAATGGGTTCATTAACAATTCACAGATGAAAAAATGGCAAAAAATAAAGCATTCACTCCTCTTTTATATCTTGCATCTATAGTATTTTTGCCCTGGTGGATTTCTCTCTTATTTCAAAAAAGTCTGGAATCGTGGATTACTAATTGGTGGAATACTAGGCAATCCGAAACTTTTTTGAATGATATTGAAGAAAAGAGTATTCTAGAACAATTCATACAATTAGAGGAACTCCTCTTCTTAGAGGAAATGCTCAAGGAATACTCGGAGACACATCTACAAAACCTTCGTATAGGAATTCACAAAGAAACAATCCAATTAATCAAGATACACAACGAGGGTCGTATTCATACGATTTTGCACTTCTCGACAAATTTAATCTGTTTCATTATTCTAAGTGGTTATTCGATTTTGGGTAATAAAGAACTTGTTATTCTTAACTCTTGGGCTCAGGAATTCCTATATAACTTAAGTGACACAATAAAAGCTTTTTCTCTTCTTTTATTAACTGATTTATGTATCGGATTTCATTCGCCCCATGGTTGGGAATTGATAATTGGCTTTGTCTACAAGGATTTTGGATTTGTTCATAATGATCAAATTATATCTGGCCTTGTTTCCACTTTTCCAGTCATTCTAGATACAGTTTTCAAATATTGGATTTTCCGTTATTTAAATCGCGTATCTCCGTCACTTGTAGTGATTTATCATTCAATGAATGACTGAAAAACGATCTACCTAATCCAATTATAATGTTTCTTACTTTGCAGTTGTACATAAACAAAACATTGAAAATCGCTTTTTATTTCTACCCATTATATTAATCGAGTCAAATTATTCCAGTAAATAACAGAATCGTGGATAGGAAACTCCATTAGTGACCTACCCCAATTTATTGTATAAATTTTCGGGATCAATGATTGGACCATGCAAACTAGAAATACTTTTTCTTGGATAAAGGAACAGATTACTCGATCTATTTCCGTATCGCTCATAATATATATAATAACTCGTACATCCATTTCAAATGCATATCCCATTTTTGCACAGCAGGGTTATGAAAACCCACGAGAAGCGACTGGACGTATTGTATGCGCCAATTGCCATTTAGCTAATAAACCAGTGGATATTGAGGTTCCGCAAGCGGTACTTCCCGATACTGTATTTGAAGCAGTTGTTCGAATTCCTTATGATATGCAACTGAAACAAGTTCTTGCTAATGGTAAAAAGGGGGCTTTGAATGTGGGGGCTGTTCTTATTTTACCAGAGGGTTTTGAATTAGCCCCTCCCGATCGTATTTCCCCCGAGATAAAAGAAAAGATGGGTAATCTGTCTTTTCAGAGCTATCGCCCCAATCAAAAAAATATTCTTGTCATAGGCCCTGTTCCTGGTCAGAAATATAGTGAAATCACCTTTCCTATTCTTTCCCCCGACCCCGCTGCTAAGAAAGACATTCACTTCTTAAAATATCCTATATACGTAGGTGGAAACAGGGGAAGGGGCCAGATTTATCCTGACGGGAGCAAAAGTAACAATACAGTTTATAATGCTACAGCATCAGGTATAGTAAGTAAA